GGCAATTAAACGGTATTAACGTAGCAATTGGGGTTATGGATTTTCAGTTTATGGGGGGTAGTATGGGATCCGTAGTTGGGGAGAAAATTACCCGTTTGATTGAATACGCCACTAAAGAATTTCTACCTCTTATTATAGTGTGTGCTTCCGGAGGGGCACGCATGCAAGAAGGAAGTTTGAGCTTGATGCAAATGGCTAAAATATCTGCTGCTTTATATGATTATCAATCAAATAAAAAGTTATTCTATGTACCAATCCTTACATCTCCTACTACCGGCGGGGTGACAGCTAGTTTTGGTATGTTGGGGGATATCATTATTGCCGAACCCCATGCCTACATTGCCTTTGCGGGTAAAAGAGTAATTGAACAAACATTAAATAAAACAGTACCCGAAGGTTCACAAGCGGCTGAGTATTTATTCCAGAAGGGCTTATTCGATCTAATCGTACCACGTAATCCTTTAAAAAGCGTTCTGAGTGAGTTATTTCAACTCCACACTTTCTTTCCTTTGAATCAAAATTAGAACATAAAGTTGAATTATTTTGAGCAAACAAGTAATTAGTTTATCGGAATAATAGCATTTTTTATCTTTCTATACCTTACGATAATCCTATTTTGACTAAGAATCCCTGCTGGATGGGATTCTAACAAACCCTTTAATACAAATAGATCTAATTCTAAAACTAAATAAATAGAATCTAATTCATTTTTAAGAAACTTTTTGCTAAATTGGAAGACAAGAGAAAAAAATGAATCAAATCATATCTCATCCATATCCTTTCAAATCTTTCATGTAGAGGGATGAAAAACTACATTATATACTCATTTAGAATTAGAATAGATTAGAGATATATTAAGTAATAATAATCCCAATTTAGAATTATCAAATTATACTTATAATAAGATATAAGATATCTTTATATATAATAAGATATCTTTATCTTTATATTCTATAAATATAAAATCTAAATAATAATAACAGGTACAAATAGTAAAGCGAGGTACCCATTCTATGACAACTTTTAACTTTCCCTCTGTTTTGGTCCCTTTAGTAGGCCTAGTATTTCCGGCAATCGCAATGGCTTCTTTATTTCTTCATGTTCAAAAAAACAAGATTGTTTAGAGCCGAGGGCACAAAATCTCATTTTTAAACTGACGCTTGTATCATAACACAGATATCCTTTTAGCAAAATATGGTATAAGCGTCTTCCGACGAAAATCTCCCAAAATGCTATATTCTAGCTATTTTCAAATAGACCCGAATTGGCGGACGGCTGAATTGTAAAGTTGGTCTATCTATATGCATGTGGCTATCTTTAGTGAGATCATACGAAGGGTATGTTATTAGTTTAGATCTAATCAATTTAATGAATTACTCCTAAAGGTTCACATCAAACTATTGCTAGTTGATGCGAGTTACTTCGGAAACAAAAGGACTAAAGTCAAATTCATTTGGGGTATTCTCTCAATTCCAAAAAAAAGCAACTGGATCAAGTATGAGTTGTCGATCAGAACATATATGGATAGAACCTATAACAGGGGCTCGAAAAACAAGTAATTTCTGCTGGGCTGTTATCCTTTTTTTAGGTTCATTAGGATTCTTGTTGGTTGGAACCTCGAGTTATCTTGGTAGAAATCTGATATCTTTATTTCCGTCTCAGGAAATCGTTTTTTTTCCACAAGGAATTGTGATGTCTTTCTATGGGATCGCGGGTCTTTTTATTAGCTCTTATTTGTGGTGCACAATTTCGTGGAATGTAGGTAGTGGTTATGATCGATTTGATAGAAAAGACGGAATAGTGTGTATTTTTCGTTGGGGATTTCCTGGAAAAAATCGTCGGGTCTTCCTCCGATTTCTTATAAAAGATATTCAGTCCGTCAGAATAGAAGTTAAAGAGGGTATTTATGCGCGTCGTGTCCTTTATATGGATATCAAAGGCCAGGGAGCCATTCCATTGACTCGTACTGATGAGAATTTTACTCCACGGGAAATGGAACAAAAAGCTGCTGAATTGGCCTATTTCTTGCGTGTACCAATTGAAGTATTTTAAGAAATGAGCCTACAAATGCATGCTTTCTCAGCAGGAGGGCAAAAACGCAAGAATCTTCTTTTTCTATAACATAACTTAATTGAAATTTATTCAGAACATCCCTTCGAGTCAAAGCAGACATATATGGAAAAATAAAAAAAAAAAGAGTGAATAGATTATAGATTCGATAACTTGTAATAGAACTGATGCGTGAGAGAAATATTAGATTACATAAAGTCGACGAATTCATTAACAATTCACAGATGAAAAAATGGCAAAAAAGAAAGCATTAACTCCTCTTTTCTATCTTGCATCTATAGTATTTTTGCCTTGGTGGATTTCGCTCTCATTTCAAAAAAGTCTGGAATCATGGATTAAAAATTGGTGGAATACTAGGCAATCCGAAACTTTTTTGAATGATATTGAAGAAAATAGTATTCTAGAAAAATTCAAAGAATTAAAGGAACTCCTCCTCTTAGAGGAAATGATCAAGGAATACTCGGAGACACATCTACAAAACCTTCGTATAGGAATTCACAAAGAAACAATCCAATTAATCAAGATACACAATGAGGGTCGTATTCATACGATTTTGCACTTCTCGACAAATATAATCTGTTTCATTATTCTAAGTGGTTATTCTATTTTGGGTAATAAAGAACTTGTTATTCTTAACTCTTGGGCTCAGGAATTCCTATATAACTTAAGTGACACAATAAAAGCTTTTTCTCTTCTTTTATTAACTGATTTATGTATCGGATTTCATTCGCCCCATGGTTGGGAACTGCTGATTGGCTTTGTCTACAAGGATTTTGGATTTGTTCATAATGATCAAATTATATCTGGCCTTGTTTCCACTTTTCCAGTCATTCTAGATACAATTTTAAAATATTGGATTTTCCGTTATTTAAATCGCGTATCTCCGTCACTTGTAGTGATTTATCATTCAATGAATGACTGAAAAATTATCTACCTAATCCAATTATAATGTTTTTTATTACTTTGCAGTTGTACATAAGCAAAGCATTGAAAAAAAAAACTTTATATTTCTACCCATCCCGGAGATTCATCCTATATTCCTATATATTAATCCAGTCAAATTATTATTATTCCAGTAAATAACAGAATCGTGGATAGGAAACTCCATTAGTGACCTACCCCAATTTATTGTAGAAATTTTCGGGATCAATGGTTGGACCATGCAAACTAGAAATACTTTTTCTTGGATAAAGGAACAGATTACTCGATCTATTTCCATATCGCTCATGATATATATCATAACTCGTACATCCATTTCAAATGCATATCCCATTTTTGCACAGCAGGGTTATGAAAATCCACGAGAAGCCACTGGACGTATTGTATGCGCCAATTGCCATTTAGCTAATAAACCAGTGGATATTGAGGTTCCGCAAGCGGTACTTCCCGATACTGTATTTGAAGCAGTTGTTCGAATTCCCTATGATATGCAACTGAAACAAGTTCTTGCTAATGGTAAAAAGGGGGGTTTGAATGTAGGGGCTGTTCTTATTTTACCAGAGGGTTTTGAATTAGCCCCTCCCGATCGTATTTCCCCCGAGATAAAAGAAAAGATGGGCAATCTGTCTTTTCAGAGTTATCGCCCCAATCAAAAAAATATTCTTGTCATAGGCCCTGTTCCTGGTCAGAAATATAGTGAAATCACCTTTCCTATTCTTTCCCCGGACCCCGCTACTAAGAAAGACACTTACTTCTTAAAATATCCTATATACGTAGGCGGAAACAGAGGAAGGGGCCAAATTTATCCTGACGGGAGCAAGAGTAACAATACAGTTTATAATGCTACAGCATCAGGTATAGTAAGCAAAATCCTACGAAAAGAAAAGGGGGGATACGAAATAACCATAGCGGATGCATCCGATGGACGTCAAGTGGTTGATATTATCCCTCCGGGGCCAGAACTTCTTGTTTCAGAAGGTGAATCTATCAAATTGGATCAACCGTTGACAAGTAATCCTAATGTGGGCGGATTTGGTCAGGGAGATGCAGAAATAGTACTTCAAGATCCATTACGTGTACAAGGTCTTTTGTTCTTCTTCGCATCTGTTATTTTGGCACAAATCTTTTTGGTTCTTAAAAAGAAACAGTTCGAGAAGGTTCAATTGTCCGAAATGAATTTCTAGACTGGCGTATTTATCGACATCAAGTTTGTAAAAAGAACTTTTTTATCAATTATCTATGATAAAAAATGAAATTATAAAAAGAATTTTGTTCTTTTAGACTCTTTTTCTACGAGATGCCGGGAATTCCTTGTACGACATTCCTAGACATAGTATATAGAAAGACTATTTGACTTGACCCCTTCTTCTTTTTTTTTTCAACTTTGGGCGATGCTATTATGTTGCTATTGTCAGATTGAAATGTCAAAAATGCATTTGAGTCTAATACATTTCACTTTGGCTAGATCCTATCCAAAAGTAAACGGGAAATAGAACGTATAAATATAAACGAAGGGAGCAAATATTTCTGGGAGGGTTTATTCGTCTTCCTAGTCTTCGACACAAGAAAAGGGGTGTGAAAAATCCTTTTCTTGTGTCGAAATAATAATGATTCCTTATACTGTTCGTCAAACATTCCTAGTGTTAGTTTCTGTTTTTTACAGATGTCTCAGAACGTTTTTTGGAGTTATTGCGTATTTTATTAATTATTATATTCTAAATTCTATTAGAATAATTAATAATTACGTATACTATAAAAAGTGGTGGACAAACAAAAGAGGAGGGGAAAATTTGTTGAGTAAATAGAACTTCGTCAATGAACCTATAAAAAAATATTATAATTATTAAGAACTCAACGGGACCTTCTACCTTAAATCAGGACAAACAAAGAAGGGAATCCGTTGAGTTCTTACGCTTTCATGTCTACAACTCAATTCATCAGATTACTACAGGGATGAACCCAATCCGGAATATGAACCATAAAAGAAAACG